ACATTAATTTGAAAGAGATGTTGGAAACAGGAGTTCATTTTGGTCATGCTACTAGAAAATGGAATCCGAAAATGGCACCTTATATCTCTGCAAAGCGTAAGGGTATTCATATTACAAATCTTACTAGAACTGCTCGTTTTTTATCAGAAGCGTGTGATTTGGTTTTTGATGCAGCAAGTAGGAGAAAACAATTCTTAATTGTTGGTACCAAAAATAAAGCAGCTGATCCAGTAGCGCGGGCTGCAATAAGAGCTCGGTGTCATTATGTTAATAAAAAATGGCTAGGCGGCCTTTTAACGAATTGGTCCACTACAGAAATGAGACTTCAAAAGTTCAGGGACTTGAGAATGGAACAAAAGACAGGGGGAATCCACCGCCTTCCGAAAGGGGATGCGGCTCGATTAAAGAGACAGTTATTTCACTTGCAAACATATTTGGGCGGGATTAAATATATGACAGGGTTACCCGATATTGTAATAATCGTTGATCAGCAAGAAGAATATATGGCTCTTCAAGAATGTATCACTTTGGGAATTCCAACAATTTGTTTAATTGATACAAACTGTGACCCGGATCTCACAGATATTTCGATTCCAGCGAATGATGACGCTATAGCTTCAATCCGATTAATTCTTAACAAATTAGTATTTGCGATTTGTGAAGGGCGTTCTAGCTATATACGAAATCCCTGATTAATAATAAGATAAATAAATTCTTTTTTGAATTCCATAGATTGACGGAATCCGTTACTATTTCTGAATCTCATAAAAGAGATAAAAAACTGGGGATATTATGTGATTAGTTGGTATCTAAAATATACAATTCAAGTGAGCAAGTCGAAAAAAAGACGGTTGAATCAAAATAATTTCTTGTAAAGTTTTCTTTCTTTCAGAGGACAATATGAATGTTCTATCATATTCCATTAACACATTAAAAGGGTTATATGAAATATCTGGTGTGGAAGTAGGCCAGCATTTCTATTGGAAAATAGGCGGTTTCCAAGTCCATGCCCAAGTACTTATTACTTCTTGGGTTGTAATTGTTATCTTATTAGGTTCAGCCATTGTAACTGTTCGGAATCCACAAACCATTCCTACTGACGGTCAGAATTTCTTCGAATATATCCTTGAATTTATTCGAGATGTGAGCAAAACCCAGATTGGAGAGGAATATGGTCCATGGGTTCCCTTTATTGGAACTTTGTTTCTATTTATTTTTGTTTCTAATTGGTCAGGGGCGCTTTTACCTTGGAAAATCATAGAGTTACCTCATGGGGAGTTAGCCGCACCCACGAATGATATAAATACTACCGTTGCTTTAGCTTTACTTACGTCAATAGCATATTTTTATGCGGGCCTTAGCAAAAAAGGATTAGGTTATTTCGGTAAATACATACAACCAACTCCAATCCTTTTACCCATTAACATTTTAGAAGATTTCACAAAACCTTTATCACTTAGCTTTCGACTTTTTGGAAATATATTAGCGGATGAGTTAGTAGTTGTTGTTCTTGTTTCTTTAGTACCTTCAGTGGTTCCTATACCTGTCATGTTCCTTGGATTATTTACAAGTGGTATTCAAGCTCTTATTTTTGCAACTTTAGCTGCGGCTTATATAGGTGAATCCATGGAGGGACACCATTGACTAAGTTTCGAAATAGTCTTTTTTAGCTTAGTGCAAGGTAATCTATGCCTTGCTCGAGATAATCTTCTTCGTGAACATAAATATACACATAAATAGACAAAAAAGTCTATAAGATCTATCTATCTATAAGATCTAGAAGAATAGTAAAAAAGATTACGATATTAGGGAATTGTAAAAAAAAAATTAGGTTCTATAGAGCGATTCCCATTTCAGTCGGTTTTATTCAATTCAAAGATTGACCAAAAGAAAATATTAATAAAGAATAAATTACATGAACTTAGATCAACCAAAGACTTATATTTCTATGCAATGATTTAGACTAAGAAATTCGCCCATTTAGATTGATTGTATCCATGTGGGATAATGCTAAATTCTAAATTAAATAAAAGGAAGATAGGGGTTTACAAAAAATGAGATTCAAGAGAAAATGGTTTCGTTAGAAGAGTGGGATCAAACTAGGTATATGCTAGGTATATGTAATATATATAATCGCTATAAGCCAACTTTCCTTTATAGATGTTTCGAAAAATGTTTTTAAAATACGACTGAATCCAAGATACAAATAGTTGGTTTACGTTATGGAAGAAAGACATGTATATGTAATAGTAGGCTAGTTATGTATGAGCTAAAAGATATATCTAATATGCCCTCCTATTACTGAGAATTGGGGTAGGGATTCCAATAAAAGTCCTTCTGTTTCATTTGTAACTGTGAATTCAATTCAATATTGAATAAAGAAATTCAATCAAGAAAAAGAACGAAGAGTTCGAATTCAAAGAATGGTTCGGAACAAAGAAAGAAATGGAAAAACAAAAAGTTGTATGAATTCTATGAATTCACAAAAACTCTGTGGATA